TGTGTGTACGAGATTAGAATAACTTCAAAATAACTGACATAATTTTTTATTTTTCCTGATCAGAAAAATATATGAAAAAGAAAGGAGGTAGAAAAATTTTGGGATTTATGGTTAAAGAAGAAAAAGAAGAAAACAGAGGTTCTGTTGAATTTCAAGTATTTAGTTTCACCAATAAGATACGGAGACTTGCTTCACATTTGGAATTACACAAAAAAGATTTTTCATCCGAAAGAGGTCTACGAATACTTTTGGGAAAACGTCGACGTTTGCTAGCTTATTTGGCAAAGAAAAATAGAGTACGTTATAAGAAATTAATCAGTCAGTTGAATATTCGGGAGCAGTAATTTAATCGTTCGAATTTTTTTCTTTTTTTATTAGTAGTCTTATAGTAGTCTTAGATTTTGCATTTTGATGAGCCTCGTTTTGAGGAATTCATGGAATAATCCATTTTCATGGAATAATGAATTAAGGAAGAAAGGATATGAGTCTACCGCTTACAAGAAAAGATCTCATGATAGTCAATATGGGCCCTCAACACCCATCAATGCATGGTGTTCTTCGACTGATCGTTACTCTTGATGGTGAAGATGTTATTGATTGTGAACCCATATTAGGCTATTTACACAGAGGAATGGAAAAAATCGCGGAAAACCGAACTATTATACAATACTTACCTTATGTAACACGATGGGATTATTTAGCTACTATGTTTACAGAAGCAATAACGGTAAATGCACCAGAATTCTTGGAGAATATTCAAATACCGCAAAGAGCCAGCTATATTAGGGTAATTATGTTAGAGCTGAGCCGTATAGCTTCTCACTTGTTATGGCTTGGGCCTTTTATGGCGGATCTCGGCGCACAGACCCCTTTTTTCTATATTTTTAGAGAGAGAGAATTAATATACGATCTATTTGAAGCTGCTACAGGTATGCGAATGATGCACAATTACTTTCGCATCGGAGGAGTAGCCGCGGATCTACCTTATGGATGGATCGATAAATGTTTGGATTTCTGTGATTATTTTTTACGCGGAGTTGTTGAATATCAACAACTTATTACACAGAATCCCATTTTTTTAGAGCGAGTTGAGGGAGTAGGTTTTATTAGGGGAGAAGAAGCAGTAAATTGGGGCTTATCGGGACCTATGTTACGAGCTTCTGGAATACAATGGGATCTTCGTAAAGTGGATCCTTATGAGTCTTACAACCAATTTGATTGGAAAGTCCAGTGGCAAAAAGAAGGGGATTCATTAGCTCGTTATTTAGTACGAGTCAGTGAAATGAGGGAATCTATTAAAATAATTCAACAAGCAGTAGAAAAAATTCCTGGAGGCCCTTATGAGAATTTAGAAGTCCGACGCTTTAAGAAAGCAAAGAATTCCGAATGGAATGATTTTGAATATAGATTTCTTGGTAAAAAACCTTCACCCAATTTTGAATTGTCAAAGCAAGAACTTTATGTAAGAGTGGAAGCCCCAAAAGGTGAATTAGGAATTTATCTAGTAGGAGATGATAGCCTTTTCCCCTGGAGATGGAAAATTCGTCCACCCGGTTTTATTAATTTGCAAATTCTTCCTCAACTAGTTAAAAAAATGAAATTGGCTGATATCATGACGATATTAGGTAGTATAGATATCATTATGGGAGAAGTTGATCGTTGAAATGATAATAGATAGGGTAGAGGTAGAAACTATAAATTCTTTTTCGAAATCGGAATTATTAAAAGAAGTCTATGGACTCATATCGATTCTACCCATTTTGACCCTCCTTTTGGGAATCACAATAGAGGTACTTGTAATTGTGTGGTTAGAAAGAGAAATATCCGCGTCGATACAACAACGTATTGGTCCTGAATATGCGGGCCCCCTGGGACTGCTTCAAGCTATAGCAGATGGGACTAAGCTACTTTTAAAAGAGGATATACTACCATCCCGAGGGGATATTCCTTTATTTAGCATTGGACCCTCTATAGCAGTCATATCCATTTTATTAAGTTTTTTAGTTATCCCTTTGGGATATCATTTTGTTTTAGCTGATCTTAGTATTGGTGTTTTTTTATGGATTGCCATTTCAAGTATTGCCCCTATCGGTCTTCTTATGGCAGGATATAGCTCAAATAATAAATATTCTTTTTCAGGCGGTCTACGAGCTGCTGCTCAATCCATTAGTTATGAAATACCATTAACTTTTTGTGTGCTAGCAATATCTCTACGTGTGATTCGTTAAAATAGGGTCTTTTTCCTATAAAATCCATTAACTATTTATCTTCCTTTTATTATTCCGTATTCGGGTTGGTAAGTTAAACTAGATAGCTATATGAGTGAAACAAAACACCTTATAAATTTGTAGTAAAAAGAAAAATCTCATTTCCTACGTACAAGAAAAAAGTTGAAGTAAATATAAGCAGTGTAAACTCTTTATCCCAAGATTGATATTTTTTAATTAGTCATCCTATCTTGAAGCGGGCAAGAATAAAGGATTCGCGATATGGAATTCCATTACTAGAATATTCCTAGTTATTACTATAACTTATAATCATAAGAAGAATCCATCAAAAGTTAGTGAAGGGTTAGGAACACTAAAGTACATAAAGGATTAAGAATGGGGAATCTAAGATATTAGAGATTTTGCCCCATAAAAGGAATCATAATAAGGACTTGAAATTAGTGGAAATTATCAAGTAGTACTTTCTTCGTATTCCGATCCAGAGTATGTTCCCATTCACTTGTTAAGGAAATGGCTATAAAGAACGAATTAACCCTTTACCCCTTTTTTTTCTTTTTAATTTTAAATACCCCCTACCTAGGGAAAGAAGAGTAGGACAAAAGATGTGGAGTGCAATACAAAAAAATTGGAATTATTTCCTTCCTCTATTCATAGAGAATTCCTTATGAACTAATACCCAAATCTTTTCATTTATTAATTTAATTCCTATAACAAGTATTTTATTCCAAGATTAAGTTATTACTGAAGAAAGAAATAAATTTATTATATTATAAAGGATGAGATCAATTCAGAAGCTCTTTTTCTTATTCTAGCAGACAGAATTACTTTGGTCTAATTTAGGACTTTGCCATCTATTTTATTTTACCTAATTCTATCTGCGCCCCGGGGGCTAATAACGAAACAGTCCTCTCTTTTTTCTGATCATAGAGAAGCCGTATGAAGCTAAGGTTTCACGTACGGTTTTGGAATAGCGATGGGAACTGTGATGTTATCATCGACTATGATTATCTAACAGTTCAAGTACAGTTGATATAGTTGAAGCACAGTCAAAGTATGGTTTTTTTGGATGGAATATTTGGCGCCAGCCTATAGGTTTTCTAGTTTTTCTAATTTCTTCGTTGGCAGAATGTGAAAGATTACCTTTTGATTTACCAGAAGCAGAGGAAGAATTAGTAGCAGGTTATCAAACCGAATATTCCGGTATAAAATATGGTTTATTTTATCTTGTTTCTTACCTCAATTTATTAGTTTCCTCTTTATTTGTAACAGTTCTCTACTTAGGCGGGTGGAATTTATCTATTCCCTATATATCCTTTTTTGATTTTTTCCAAATGAATAACCCAATTGGAATTTTGGAAATAACAATAGGTATCTTTATTACATTAACTAAAGCTTATTTATTTCTCTTCATTTCTATCACAATAAGATGGACTTTACCCAGGATGAGAATGGATCAGTTATTAAATCTTGGATGGAAATTTCTTTTACCTATTTCTCTGGGCAATCTCTTATTAACAACCTCTTCCCAACTTGTTTCACTATAAATAAGATAATACAATAACAGTAAGAATATTTTCAACACAAAGGTTCTCTCAAACAAGAGAAAGAAACATATTTTTTTCATAGATATTTAGAATGAATATGTTCCCTATGGTAACTGGGTTCATGAGTTATGGTCAACAAACAATACGTGCTACACGGTACATTGGTCAAAGTTTCATAACTACCTTATCCCACACAAATCGTTTACCTATAACGATTCACTACCCTTACGAAAAATCAATTACACCGGAGCGTTTTCGGGGCCGAATCCACTTTGAATTTGATAAATGTATTGCTTGTGAAGTATGTGTTCGCGTATGTCCGATAGATCTACCCCTTGTGGATTGGAGATTTGAAAAGGATATTAAAAAGAAGCAATTGCTTAATTATAGTATTGATTTCGGAGTTTGTATATTTTGTGGCAATTGTGTTGAGTACTGTCCGACAAGCTGTTTATCAATGACTGAAGAGTATGAACTTTCTACTTATGATCGTCATGAATTGAATTACAATCAAATTGCTTTAAGTCGGTTACCGATCTCCATAATGGAAGATTACACAATTCAAACAATTAGAAATTCTACTAAAAGTAAAATAGAGGAAGATAAATCTTCGAATTCAAGAACGATTACTGATTACTAAATTCGTATTTTTTTCTTTTCTTTTTGTTATAAAAAAAGAATAATCCTTTACTAACTATAAAGAAAAACGAATAACTACATGCTTATTCGGAATTTTTGATTATTTTAAATCAGACTAGATTTTCGTGATATAATTTCTAACTATACAGCTTATACCCCCAAAAAATATCCTAATCCCTTTTGCCTTTCTTGAATCCTTTAGTTTTAGTCAGTTCATGAAAAATTTTATACTATTAATTTCTTTTTATCCATAATGGATTTACCTGGACCAATACATGAGATTCTTATGCTATTTGGGGGATTTGTTCTTCTACTAGGGGGTCTAGGAGTAGTATTACTTAACAACCCCATTTATTCTGCCTTTTCGCTGGGATTAGTTCTTGTTTGTATATCCTTATTCTATTTTTTATTAAATTCCTACTTTGTAGCTGTGGCACAACTTCTTATTTATGTGGGAGCCATAAATGTCTTGATCATATTCGCCGTAATGTTCGTAAATGGCTCAGAATGGTCTAAAGATAAGAATTATTGGACTATTGGAGATGGGTTCACTTCACTAGTTTGTATAACTATTGTTTTTTCACTAATGACTACTATCCCAGATACGTCATGGTATGGAATTCTTTGGACTACAAGATCAAACCAAATAGTAGAACAGGGTCTCATAAATAATGTTCAACAAATTGGGATTCATTTAGCAACCGATTTTTATCTTCCGTTTGAACTCATTTCCATAATTCTTCTAGTTTCTTTAATAGGTGCAATTACTATGGCTCGGCAATAAGAAAATTTGGAAATAGTAAAAATTCTAAGAATTGCAAATCTAAAATAAATAACTAAAGAATCAAAATTTTGATTTAGTAAAACCGATCTACTGCCAACAAATACCTTCTTTCTTTTCTCTTTTGTTGTGTAATTGTTCTATTGTAATTAATTGAATCGGTTCAATTCTTGTCCTCATATTGAAATGAATCGAGATTTATAAGGAGTTAATTAATGATGTTTGAGTATGTACTTTTTTTGAGTGTCTATTTATTTTCGATTGGTATCTATGGATTGATCACAAGCCGAAACATGGTTAGAGCTCTAATATGTCTTGAACTTATACTGAATTCAATTAATCTAAATCTCGTAACATTTTCTGATCTATTTGATAGTCGCCAATTAAAAGGAGACATTTTTGCAATTTTTGTGATAGCCCTTGCGGCTGCTGAGGCCGCTATTGGACTATCCATTCTTTCTTCCATCCATCGTAATAGGAAATCAACTCGTGTCAATCAATCTAATTTATTGAATAATTAGATATACAATCCTATAAACAAAGGCGCATATATAATAATATTGAATATTAAGATGAATGGAAATCAATACTATTTTCTTAGTATTATTTGAGAATATACATTTTTTTTTAATAGGTTATTGCATAGTATTCTTTTTCACTTAAATGAATTTTTGTAATTCATTGATATTGCAATTTTAATATTGCAATAATTTATATTGAAAAGACGATAGCCAATTTATTGGCTAATTCGAATTTGTATCTACAATTCATATAATTCTGATTATTGAAGTCAAAAATTCAAGTCTCTTGGCTTTTTTCACGCTTTCTCACAAACGGATTAAAAAAAATATATATATATTTTTTTTGAGGTTTGGATAAACCATTGCTTCGTCTGGTGTCTACAATACATATGACTCATGATAGTACTAATTTCATTTTTACCAGATCGAAAAATTTTATGTTGAAAAGAAAAATTTATAGATCCAATGTCACATTCCGTAAAAATTTACGATACATGTATAGGATGCACTCAATGTGTACGAGCTTGTCCAACAGATGTATTAGAAATGATACCTTGGGATGGATGTAAAGCCAAGCAAATTGCTTCCGCGCCGAGAACTGAAGATTGTGTGGGTTGTAAAAGATGCGAATCCGCTTGCCCGACAGATTTTTTAAGTGTCCGTGTTTATTTAGGACCTGAAACAACCCGTAGTATGGCTCTATCTTATTGATACGTTACAAAAAACTTCATTCGAATCGTCTGATTCCTCTTTACCGAAGAAGCCTGTGCTTGAAATAATCGAGCACGGGCTTTTCTGGTCAAAACGTATCTTGTCTTTATCACTTTATCATGAGTTATTTTCCTTGGTTAACAATACTTGTTGTTTTGCCGATATTTGCAGGTTTATTAATTTTCTTTTTACCCCATAGGGGAAACAAAATCATTAGGTGGTATACTATATCCATTTGTTTATTAGAATTCCTTCTAATGACTTATGCATTCTGTTATCATTTCCAACTGGAGGATCCCTTAATCCAACTAAAGGAGGATTATAAATGGATAGATATCCTCGATTTTCACTGGAGATTGGGAATCGATGGACTTTCAGTAGGATCTATTTTATTGACAGGATTTATAACTACTTTAGCTACTTTAGCAGCTTGGCCAGTTACCCGGAATTCGCGATTATTCTATTTCCTGATGCTCGCAATGTATAGTGGTCAAATAGGATTATTTTCTTCGCGAGATCTTTTACTTTTTTTTATCATGTGGGAGTTAGAATTAATTCCTGTTTACTTACTTTTATCCATGTGGGGGGGAAAGAGGCGTTTATATTCAGCTACAAAATTTATTTTGTATACTGCAGGCGGTTCCATTTTTTTCTTAATCGGAGTTCTGGGTATGGGCTTATATGGTTCCAATGAACCAGGATTAGATTTGGAAAGATTAATTAATCAATCATACCCAGCAACCTTGGAAATACTTTTATATTTTGGCTTCCTTATTGCTTATGCTGTCAAATTGCCGATTATACCCCTACATACGTGGTTACCAGATACCCATGGGGAAGCTCATTATAGTACATGTATGCTTTTAGCGGGAATCTTATTAAAGATGGGAGCATATGGATTGATTCGTATCAACATGGAATTATTACCTCATGCTCATTATCTATTTTCGCCCTGGTTGGTAATAATAGGAGCTATCCAGATAATCTATGCAGCTTCAACTTCTCTTGGTCAACGAAATTTCAAAAAAAGAATAGCCTATTCCTCCGTATCTCATATGGGTTTCATAATTATAGGAATTGGTTCCATAACCAACATTGGACTCAATGGAGCTATTTTACAAATATTATCCCATGGATTTATTGGTGCTACACTTTTTTTCTTGGCAGGAACGGCTTCTGATAGAATGCGTCTTGTTTATCTCGAAGAACTTGGGGGAATATCTATCCCAATGCCGAAAATTTTTACTATGTTTAGTAGCTTTTCAATGGCTTCTCTTGCCTTACCAGGAATGAGTGGTTTTGTCGCAGAATTAGTAGTCTTTTTTGGACTAATTACTAGTCCAAAATTTCTGTTAATGCCAAAAATGCTAATTACTTTTGTAATGGCAATCGGAATGATATTAACCCCTATTTATTTATTATCTATGTTACGCCAGATGTTCTATGGATACAAGCTATTTAATGTTCCAAACGCAAATTTTGTGGATTCTGGACCACGGGAACTCTTTATTTTAATCTGTATCTTTTTACCAGTAATAGGTATTGGTATTTATCCAGATTTAGTTCTCTCCCTATCCGTTGACAGGGTAGAGGCTCTCTTATCCAATTATTATCCTAAATAGGTTTTTTTAATTAGTCCGCTCTATTACTATTAATGCAGAAAAAAGTAAAAAGTCTAATTAGATCTTTTTTGTTTTATTTGAGAACCCTTTGAGAGGGCGTTCAAAGGGTTCTCAAATAAAACAAAAAAGTAAAAACGTGCATTTCATGAAGGTTTCAGTTTATGTAATCATTTAGGTGTTAATGTAAACGAACCATAACTATGCAAACCTATTCCTAATAGATTGATACCAAAATAGCAGATCCAAATTATAAGAAATCCTATCGAAGCTACAAGTGCCGAATTCGTACCCTTCCAATTTGGATTTGTTCTACTATGTAAATAAATTGCAAATATGGTCCAAGTAATAAATGCCCAAGTTTCCTTAGGATCCCAATTCCAATAGGATCCCCACGCCTCATTAGCCCATACTGCTCCACAAAGAATACCTATGGTTAAAAGGGTAAATCCTAGACTAATGACACGATAACTCCAAGAATCCAAACGCTCTGTTAATTGATATTTGTAATAATTTGGAAATGAAGGAACAGAGGTGCTTTTTAAAGCACTTCTTTTTGCATTAAAATCACTAAAGAAAAATGTTTTAAATAAAACATTTTTTTTCTTTTTAGAAAAGAAATGGAAATTCTTTCGAAATCTAATGATTAGAATAGCGGCAGATAATAAGGATCCGCACAAAAGAGTTGCATAGCTTAGTAACATCATACTGACATGCATCATTAACCACTGAGATTGTAGAGCAGGTACTAGTATTGTGGATTGATGCATTTCAGTTAAAAGACCCGATGTGGCAAAGCCTTGCGTTAAAATAGTACTTGGCGTAGTTATTGTGCTTAAATCATTTTTAGAGTTCTGTATCTTAGGAATGGTATGAAGAATATACAGAGCCCATGAAAGGAAGATCAATGACTCATATAAATTACTTAATGGAAAATGTCCCGAAGAAGCCCAACGAGAAACTAGGAATCCTGTTATAGAGAAAAAAGTAACTATCATTCCTTTTTCTGACGAATCACGTAATCCCCCAAGTTCACGAACTAATAAGGTTATCAAATGAATCGTAATCACAATAGAAATGGTTGAGAAAGAGATATGAGTTAGTATATGTTCTAAAGTTGCAAATAGCATAAGGGGAAGGTCCCATTACAAAATTGTAAATTTCGAATTGAATCCATTTTCTAATCTATTGTATTCTTTTTCGAGAATGCCGCCACTCGGATTCGAACCGAGATGCTTGAGCACTGCTTCCTAAGAGCAGCGTGTCTACCAATTTCACCATGGCGGCTAACTTCAAATAATGGGTAACTTAAAAGAATAATAGCTATTATCTCGCGAATCGTCGAGATTGGGAAAGTCTATAAAATTTAGGAACATTAGAGTCTTCATTAAAATAGACTTCGTTTGGTAGTATCATTGCAATTTTTTTTACAATAAACTCTTGCTGTGCCTAATAGAATAGAAAGACTGCTTGAAAGAGTTGGAACTCTTTTTTTTCTAATTAGTTTCTCCCTTAAATTTTGAGAATTCTTTCAATAAAAGGAAAAATTTATAGAATCAAACTTTATGCTCCTATTAATATTAATAGGATTTACTTTACTAACATTAAACCAACGATTTTGGAGAAAATGGAAGCCATAAGTACTATTGCAAGAATACTCCACTTTTCATAATAGAATTCTCATAATAAAATATGAGAATTCTATTATGAAAAATTAATGGATCATTGATAGGGAAAGAATACTTAGCACACAGTATACCAAAACTTTTATTCTATATATCAGAGGAGTTTGTTCTAACAATATTGTACTGAGTAATTCAACACATAAAAGTACATTAATTAATTAATCGAAATTATTCATATTTAAGTAATTGGAATAATTTTTTGATAGGTCAATTCAGATTATTCCAAAACCGTATTACTTATTATTTGTTTGTTGTTGTTGCCCCAAAAAACCCTTTGGTTTTGGATGTTCATTCCCGCTGGAAAATGATCTTGATTTTGCTAAAGAGTAAGAGTGTACTATGGAAAAATAAGTTTTTTTCTTCCAAATATTTTTACGAATACGCTTTTTTGACAATGAAATACGTTTTTTTGGAACAGCCATTCAAAAAGGAAATTATTTTTTTCTAGTTGTATGTGAAAGACATCTATTGTGGCAAATCAATCCTTCTTTCCTCTTTTTCTTAGTATTTATACTTAGATACTGAAAGATACTGACATTCTGAATTTTTTTCCGTATATATATATTTTATACTTTGTTTTAATAATATAGAATATATGGAAAGGTTTCCCCTTTAAATCTATTTATAGATATTTATATATCAAGTATACTCCATATATAGATATACGGTATGGAAGCCTATCCCCTATATAAGATGGGTGGATAAAAAGAAGGGGGAATCCAAATAGTTAATTAAGTTCAGAATGGTATTCCATTATGGAATACCCATCAAAACAAAAAATACGGAGTCTCTTAAACAAGACATTCTTAAACTTAGGTAATTATAGTCATTAGGATTTGAGTTCTATATGAAGTAAGAACTCTTTTATAATTTTTTATAAACATGGGTTTTCTTTTCATTGGAATTCAATCAATCAGTTACGAAACAAGAGAGCTGCTTCATCTTTGTTTTAAAGAAATCTAAAAATGAATAGAAAGTAAAAGGATTCAACCTTTTTTTTATTTTACTAAATATCCTTATTTAGGTAATAATTAGGTAACGAAGTTTTTTGATTAACTTTTTGAATTTAACCAATTAAACCCATTTTGAATTTTAGATTATCTCAATGAAATAAATTTTTGAAAAAATTAAGAATTCCAGTATTTTTTCTTATTCTTTTTATTTATTCCTTCAGAAAGAGATAAGAATTGATTTGGTGAATCGGAAACCCTTTTATTTTATAGAAAAATTCAAGTAAAAATTTCAAGTAAAAATTGCAACTTCTTTTCTTATGGAACATATATATCAATATGCATGGGTAATCCCTCTTCTCCCACTTCCAGTTATTATGTCAATGGGATTTGGCCTTTTTTTTATTCCGACAGCAACAAAAAATCTTCGTCGCATATGGGCTTTTCCTAGTGTTTTACTCTTAAGTATAGCTATGGTATTCTCAGTTCAACTGTCTATTCAACAAATAAATGGAAGTTCTATCTATCAATATCTATGGTCTTGGACCGTCAATAATGATTTTTCTTTAGAATTTGGATACTTGATTGACCCGCTTACTTCTATTATGTTAATACTAATTACTACTGTAGGAATCCTGGTTCTTATTTATAGTGACGGTTATATGTCTCACGATGAAGGGTATTTGAGATTTTTTGTTTATATAAGTTTTTTCAATACTTCCATGCTAGGATTGGTTACTAGCTCCAATTTGATACAAATTTATTTTTTTTGGGAACTCGTAGGAATGTGTTCCTATTTATTGATAGGCTTTTGGTTTACACGACCAATCGCAGCGAGTGCTTGTCAAAAAGCTTTTGTAACTAATCGTGTAGGGGATTTTGGTCTATTATTAGGAATTTTAGGTTTTTTTTGGATAACAGGTAGTTTAGAGTTTAGGGATTTGTTCAAAATAGCTAATAACTGGATTCCTAATAATGGAATTAATTCTTTACTTACTACTTTGTGTGCTTTTTTATTATTCCTTGGTGCAGTTGCGAAATCCGCACAATTCCCTCTTCACGTATGGTTACCCGATGCTATGGAAGGACCCACTCCCATTTCAGCTCTTATACACGCAGCAACTATGGTTGCTGCGGGTATTTTTCTTCTAGCTCGACTTCTTCCTCTTTTCATATCTCTACCTTTGATAATGAGTTTAATTTCTTTAGTAGGTACAATAACACTCTTCTTAGGAGCTACTTTAGCTCTTGCTCAGAGAGATATTAAAAGAAGCTTAGCCTATTCTACAATGTCTCAATTGGGTTATATGATGTTAGCTTTAGGTATAGGTTCTTATCAAGCTGCTTTATTTCATTTGATCACTCATGCTTATTCAAAAGCTTTATTGTTCTTGGGATCCGGATCAATTATTCATTCAATGGAACCTCTTGTTGGATATTCACCAGATAAAAGTCAGAATATGGTTCTTATGGGCGGTTTAAGAAAATATATTCCAATTACAAGATCCGCTTTTTTATGGGGTACACTTTCTCTTTGTGGTATTCCACCTCTTGCTTGCTTTTGGTCCAAAGATGAGATCCTTAGTAATAGTTGGTTATATTCGCCCTTTTTTGGAATAATAGCTTCCTTTACTGCAGGATTAACTGCCTTTTATATGTTTCGGATATATTTACTTACATTTGATGGGTATTTGCGCGTTCATTTTCAAAATTATAGTAGCACTAAAGAGGGTCCCTTGTATTCAATATCCTTGTGGGGAAAAAGGATACCCAAAGGAGTGAATAGGGGTTTCATTTTATCAACAACAAAGAATGGAGTTTCTTTTTTTTTACAAAATATACCAAAAATTCAAGGTAATACAACAAATAGGATAGGATCCTTTAGTACGTCCTTTGGGGCTAAAAAAACTTTTGCCTATCCGCATGAAACGGAAAATACTATGTTATTTCCTCTTCTTATATTACTGCTTTTTACTTTGTTCATTGGATTCATAGGAATCTCTTTTGATAATGGAGCGACGGATAATGGAATAGGGGGGTTAACCATATTATCAAAGTGGTTAACTCCCTCAATAAACTTTACCCAGGAAAGTTCTAATTCTTCCATAAATTCATATGAATTTTTTACTAATGCAATTTATTCTGTAAGTTTAGCTATCTTCGGTTTATTCATTGCATATATTTTCTATGGATCCTCTTATTCTTTTTTTCAGAATTTGGATTTACAAAATTCCTTTTACAAGGAAAGTCCTTTTTCCTACTTTTTTGATAAAATAAAAAAAAATATATACAGTTGGTCATATAATCGCGGTTATATAGATATTTTCTATACTAGGGTCTTTACCTTCGGTATAAGAGCATTAACCGAACTAACGGAATTTTTTGATAAAGGTGTCATTGATGGAATTACCAATGGGGTGGGTCTTGTTAGTTTTTGTATAGGAGAAGAAATTAAATATGTAGGAGGAGGACGAATTTCGTCTTATTTATTCTTTTTTTTATGTTATGTATCCGTATTTTTATTCTTTTTTCTTTCTTAACTTAAGGAATTTACAAATATCTTCCCCTTTCCTATCCCCTTCTACCATCTCTCTATTTCCCTCATCTCTTAATAGTTCGGTTTTCCGCGATTTTTTCCATTCCTCTGTGTAAATAGCCTAATATGGGTTCACAATCAATAACATCTTCACCATCAAGAGTAACGATCAGTCGAAGAACACCATGCATTGATGGGTGTTGAGGGCCCATATTGACTATCATGAGATCTTTTCTTGTAAGCGGTAGACTCATATCCTTTCTTCCTTAATTCATTATTCCATGAAAATGGATTATTCCATGAATTCCTCAAAACGAGGCTCATCAAAATGCAAAATCTAAGACTACTATAAGACTACTAATAAAAAAAGAAAAAAATTCGAACGATTAAATTACTGCTCCCGAATATTCAACTGACTGATTAATTTCTTATAACGTACTCTATTTTTCTTTGCCAAATAAGCTAGCAAACGTCGACGTTTTCCCAAAAGTATTCGTAGACCTCTTTCGGATGAAAAATCTTTTTTGTGTAATTCCAAATGTGAAGCAAGTCTCCGTATCTTATTGGTGAAACTAAATACTTGAAATTCAACAGAACCTCTGTTTTCTTCTTTTTCTTCTTTAACCATAAATCCCAAAATTTTTCTACCTCCTTTCTTTTTCATATATTTTTCTGATCAGGAAAAATAAAAAATTATGTCAGTTATTTTGAAGTTATTCTAATCTCGTACACACAAAAATTTGCAATTATTCATCTACTACTGGAATTTGGATTGATTTTATCAATGCAAATTGGATTTGGATAGAAGAGTACATTCTTTCTAATATTTTAGATGTTTCCTCTATCTAAAATATTAGAAAGAATTTTGCTGGTTTTTTTATTGCTATATCCAATTTATGGAATTGATACACCATTTAATTGATATCATTTAGCAAAATGAAACACAGCATATGCATCCATCTTTCGGCTCGATAATTTCACGGGATAGAGATATGGTATAAGAAATAGGCTATTAAGTAACTCTAAATGAATTGTGGATACATCTGTATTGTATCCTTAACATACTGAAACGATTGCCATTATTCGTATCAAACCAATAGCGATTCATACAAGCGAAATCTTCTAATCAATGGTGGGCCAATAATGAATTTTTTTGCATATGTATTAAGACGCTTGGCCTGATTTCGAAATTTGCCAGAGTTTTATATGTTGTTTTCATTGCAAAATGACGGGTCTCCTTCCGTAACTTTCCAATTACGAGTACGAGAATTGAAAGACATGAAAATTCTCAATTCTCTACGGCGTCTAGGAGATAGATAGAATATTTTCAGGAACAAGAAAATCAGAAGAATCTTTCTCTCTATTCACTACCATTCTGCGTCTTCGACTTCTATTACTTCTTTAATGTAATAGCTATAGTTTGATATAAGAATCCATTTCTCAAAGTAATGGAAACCATTCTCTTATAGTATAGGAAATGGTTCAAAATGGCTATTGCACCTTTTAGGTATCGTGAAAAGTGATACCTGTGAAGATCGTGCATTTCAGTCAAATTTGGATCCGTTTTTCGAGCCCATGATATAAACAAATTGGGTGGATCCTCCACCCGTTTAGCTAAGAAAGAATAGATACAGAGGTGGATAATAGATCGATATGAAGATCATGAGCTGCCCCATAATGAAACCGCCAGTAGTCGCGAATATCTCCTTCTTCCCTAATCCAAGATTGGAGAAAGAAGATCTAAGAGGGACCTATGGAGAATGTGGTCAGAAATCCATAATAGAGT